AACAAACATAAAATAAAGAAATTCATAATTCAATTCTTAGTACAAGGGGAATTTCCTAGTACAAAGGGAATAGTTCATAAACTTCTCTCATTCAAATCATTCAAATATTTTTGACATAGAAATGAAATCTAAAAAATAGATGGAAATAAATTGCGTCCAATAGGATTTGAACCTATACAAAAGGTTTAGAAGACCTCTGTCCTATCCATTAGACAATGGACGCTTTTCATTCCGACTTTTTTATTTCTAATTTTTTGCCTTTCCTATCTTGATATCCTGCTCGTAAAAAAATTTTTGGATTGTATGTGAAAGAATTTCGGGAATAAAAAAGAGGTGTATTTACATTTATTCACATTAATGATATATGCGTTATTATCATAATAAATATATAGCTATAGCGGGTAGCGGGAATCGAACCCGCATCGTTAGCTTGGAAGGCTAGGGGTTATAGTCGACGTCAATTCATCATTTAAAATTTGAACGTCTCTAATTCAAAACCGAACATGAAACTTTGGTTTCATTCGGCTCCTTTATGGAAGATCGAGTCCCAGATCTAAGTCGTAAACGTAATACAAATAAAAAAATTAGAACCATAACATCTATGTCAGCTTTTCTGCCTGAATGCATCCAAAACAACTCGCTTTTTAGATGATCCCTCTAGAAGAGTGGAATTATAACAAATCCTTCTAGTTACTTCGTTCTTTATTTCTACTTGCGCGAATCCTGAGGAAAATAATTGTGTTTCCACCGAGCTGAAACAATATATAGATGGCTTTAGTAAACCAAAGTCATCGTTTAATTTTTATAGCTATTTTGCTCCAATCTCCCCTCTAAAAAAAAATTGAAGATCTAGTTACGATTAGAAAAATACTTTGTGTATCTCCCTCCATGGATTCTTTACTCATACTCATTCAATTGGAAGTCTTTATCCAATTCAAAAAAAAAATTATGCTTCGCGATTCCATAATCCAATTTTGGGAATTTATAATATTTATAATTGACCTTTGGATACAAATCGCGAGAATGTATATTCTTCCTCAAATCGTTTATTGAGAGGTAAAGGATGAAATCCTTTCTAAGAAATAAAGTTTTTAATCGGAACGGAATATGAATAAAACCGAAAGACCCCTTAACTATTTCAGTTGTTAATAGAACGAATCACACTTTTACCACTAAACTATACCCGCTACAATGTGATTATTGTATATGAATGGATCATTTGTCGAACAAGATCATCGTACGTAATCAAGATAGGATCGGAACAAAATAATGAAATTAGAATGTTGACGTTTTTTCGGGGAGAACTTGATGAGATAGGCAAAGGAAAGCCTATTGAAATAACAAGTTCTATCTTGGGTGAGTTATTTAGTGACAGGTGTGGTCCGAAAGAACCATTGAAGTCAGAACATAAAAAGAAATTGTGTAAGAATCCACAGCTCTATTTTATTCTTTTTTAGATTCTAAATCGAGAAAAGAAAAGTTGGAAAATAACATGAATAATAAGAAATGGCACTTATATCCTATATCCCCTATATCATAGGAATAAAAAAAACACCTATATTGTTGTTGATGCAATGTATTTTTGTTTTCAAATCAGATGAATAATTTCATGTATGATTCATTGGAACAAAACAATAAACGGCCTGGTCAGTACCTATCCAGGCCGGGGAATAAAAGAAGCTTTCATACGAAATCGAAAAAAGGGGTATTCTTTATTTAATTTACTTTATTTTTTGCGGGTATTCCCGTTATCTAAATGTAATTTAATTGCTGAAAAACTTAAAAAATTTGTATCTTTTGTAGTGGTATCTATAATTGATTCTATAGTCTAGAATAAAGAAAGAAAAAGAAAGATTTTTTCTTTACTTCATGTGTATTTCTTTACTTCATGTGTAACATAGTAATTATCCTTTGTTTAATTGGGAGAGATGGCTGAGTGGACTAAAGCGTCGGATTGCTAATCCGTTGTACGAGTTATTCGTACCGAGGGTTCGAATCCCTCTCTTTCCGTTTATCTTTATTCTGATGACTTGAGATTTTATTTCAAATTCGAAATAAAATCTCGAGCACTTTTTTATCATAGCATAGTTAGATATCTAGAATAGATAAAATCATAATAAAATTCAGAAATCAAGCAAGAAAAAATCCCTTATTTTTTTATTCCTCACGTCCAGGATTACGTCCCGGATCATTAGATAGGAATCCGAAGATGAAGAGAGAAACAAAGAATATCACCACTGTGTAAACGAAGAGTTTGAGAGTAAGCATTACAAAATCTCCAAGATAAGATCATTTTTGGTAAAAAGGGAATAGATTATCCATTTTTATACCACATATTCCATTTTGACACCAAACCAAGAAATGAAGTGGTTTCTCTAAAAGAAAGGAAGTTTCATAAATTCATTTGTAATAAGACTAAGACAAGAAGACTCTTTCGGTATGAAAATTATCTTTTATGCGCACAACACAATTCAATTAGTTTTTTATTGTGGGGACCCTATACCTATATAGTATAGGGTCCTTGTTCACTGGAAGTAGAAGGTTAGAATGAGGAAGTGAGGTGATCTAGATTCATCGCGCTTATCCAAGAATTTCCATGTTTGAATTGAGGGTTCACAATGTAAGACTTATCTGATCTTATCAATTGATTGTTAGAATCTTTTTTTTATTGAAAAAATCATGAATGTTTTGTTTGTAGGACAGTATTAAAGATTTTATCGAAAACTGACAGCAGCTTGCCAAACAAAGGCTAAGAGAAAAAAGAACAAAGGTATGACTGGCATAACATCTACGATTGGATTGAAAAAAGCATAAGCCTCGGGCAATTTGGCAAAGAAAAAATGACTCGAATGAAGTATAGAATTAAGATAGATACAGATCAAACTAAAGATATTAAGCATAACAAATGTTTTATTCTTGGAGATAATTGTATTTTGATTGAGTTATCGATATAAGGTAAAAATGAAGAAAGTTCAAATAGACCAAAAAATCCTTCTTTTTCTTTGACTAACCCAATCAAAAATCCTTCTATTCTCAAACGAAAATAGAAGGAATCATATTTTCATACAATATCTTAATTGAATTCTATGTAATGATCAATAAATTCAGTTTTATTTTACAACTACACGTGTCAAATCTTAGTAACAATCTAATGGATTCCATAGATATTTGGGCGGGAATTGACGAACAACCAATACCTATATTAGTGTTTATTAGTGTTGAATAGAAATTTCAATGGGGCGTGGCCAAGTGGTAAGGCAACGGGTTTTGGTCCCGCGACTCGGAGGTTCGAATCCTTCCGTCCCAGAGCCGTCCAATTCATAAAGATTTTTTTGTTCTTTTAAAAATCTTCTCTTTAGTTTAAGAGTGTAATGTTTATTTAATAGTTCTAGTTCCTTGTTTATGATTTATATTATAATTATATAATTATAATGACTCAGAAAAGAATCATATCTTTGACTTTCTTTCTCACAAACCAAATCCGAGTACCGATGACATACAGAATCTATTTGTGATCCTGGATAGGATAGGAATATGGATCAATGTAAAATTTCTAATAAATAAAAAAATAAAATAGGATGTTCAGTGGCATGTCTTGCTCAACTTCATATTGAAGTTAGTTACTTAGAAAAACTTTACGTCCTATATCTATTTATTTTATTTGAATTATCAATCCTGCATTCTGAATCGAAATGTGAAAGCCCCATATTCCTTATTTCTTTTATATTCTTATCTCTAAAGAAAATAGGGTACTAATTCTATCTTGATGCTGAATTCTAAACAGTAGGTAGGTAGGGGGCTTTGGTACTAATTTAATTGCATCACTGGGATTAAGACTCCCAAAACAAACTTGTTTTGGGTAAAAAAAAATATGTATCTGTTTGTCTTTTCACTTATACAAGATTGTCCAGCATACCGTAAGAGGACCTTCCTTTTTTATTTAGGACTCATGAGACCCATAAAATTTGTCAGTAGATGGGAGTTAATCCGCAATGGGTGGTATAAATTTGAATATGGATGTCTGTCCTCCGGATCTTATTAACAAATTAACAAAAAAGAAAGTTCAATATGTAACAGATGTATTTTTTTTACCTAATTTTTTTGATTTCGCATTGGGTTCTAGTTTAGAATTGTAAATCCATGTAATGATTGTATCAGAGGGTTGTTTTATACATTCTATTGACTTTACTTTATTACATCCATTACTTTGTTATCATTTTATTCTTTGTTTTTTTTTTTTATGTAGCTGGGTGAAATCATTGATGATTCAATTGGAAAATAAATTCAATAAATATATATTATGTTTATGATGATTTGTGTTTCCTTAATCAATAAGTCGGAACAACTTCGTAAGCATATCTTCGATATAGAAATTGAAAAGATTCAATTCTAACAAAATCCCCTTTTGGATTTGAAACTTTTGTTGAAATTGGAAAAACTATTTCGATCAAAAGTGTATCGCGCGGGAATCAATCGTTCGTATGATTCTTCGATAGTCAATAAATCACAAAAGGCCTTTTTGAAACGATTAAGGATCAAGTAATGTCTAAACCCAATGATTCAAAACAAAGATAAACGATCCCGGAAGAAGAAAACGCCATTTTCAATTGTCTCCACAATTTGAGCAGAAGTAGAATAAGTAATAAAAAAAATTGATTCTAAACGAGACAAAAAAATTGGTTAGAGACAGCTCAATAAATGAAATGCCATCGGGTTTTTCGGGAAGGAAGAATAAAAAACGACTAAAATCATTGTCATAGTTTAATTGAATTGGTTTGATGATTTTATGGATCTATTTGCTACTATATATACTATGACTTTATATATACTATAACTATAAGTAGAGTATAATTATTAAATTTGAATCATTCTTTCTCAAGCCGTACGAGGAAAAAGCCTCCTATACGTTTCTAAGGGAGGAATTGTTCATCTATATCTATCCCAATGAGCTATCTATCGAATCGTTGCAATTGATGTTCGATCCCGAAGAGAAGGAAGAGATCTTCGGAAAGTGGGTTTTTACGATCCAATAAAGAATCAAACTTATTCAAACGTTCTCGCTATTCTATATTTACTTGAAAAAGGAGCTTAACCTACGGGAACCGTTCATTATATTTCAAAGAAGCCAGAGATACTTAAGGAACTTCGCGTTAATTACAAAAAAATGAAAAAGAAAGAAGGGGTGCCCCTAGGCTAGCTTTGTGTCATTTTTTCTTCACTATTCCCCTCCTCCTTTCCCCATTTTTTTGTTCTATTCATATTGATTTTATATATCTAATATTCTAATCTAATATATTATATATATATATAATAATATATAAATATAGTAAAGTAATATGAGATCATATGGGATAATATAATTATAAATGTACCTTTATGAATATTGAATAAACTCGAGATTTTATTCTTCCTTATTTCTTTTCTACATTTACACTTTTTTTTATTCTCTTTATATTCTCTATGTAGGTTATCTATGAAGTGCCAATCCAACAAAAGTCCTTATTATGGGATTCTTTGAATTTCTTTTCTCGACGCTCATATTGACAATAGTGTATTGATCAAATATAATTGATCATGGATAAATAGATCTATATTATCCACGACCTATAAGTTTTTCTTTTTTACTTAACTTCATGTAAGTGATGGGTTCCGTGGATTCGATTGACACAACACAAGAAGTCTCTTCTGAATAAAAAAAAAATGAAAAATCTATTTTTCCTTTTTTTTTTTTCCGATCGTATCTACACGTCATAATGAAATTTTTGGGTTGCTAACTCAACGGTAGAGTACTCGGCTTTTAAGTGCGGCTAGAATTTTTTACACATTTGGATGAAGCAACGGATTCGTCCATACCATTGGTAGAGTTTGTAAGACCACGACTGATCCTGAGAGGGAATGAATGGAAAAAACAGCATGTCGTATAAACGAATAACTCTAAGATAAGAGTACTTAATCCTTACGGGATCGGTACAAAATCTTGTTTGTATTCTTAGAGTTTTAATTCTTAGAGCGGTACAAAAAAACCAATTCATGCTTGGATCGAGTGAATAAATGGATAGAGCCGAAAAGCTCAAATTATAGGGAAACAAAAAAAAGCAACGAGCTTCTGTTCTTAATTCGAATAATTACCCGATCTAATTATACGTTAGAAATATATTAGTCCCTGGTGCGGGAAAAGGTTATTTCATAACCTTAAAAGTGGATTCTCCACTTTTTTTATGAATCCTAACTATTAACTATATCCTTGAGTGGAGACGAATGTGTAGAAGAAACAGCATATTGAGAAACAAAATTTATTCTAAAGTCAAAAGAGCGATCGGGTTGCAAAAATAAAGGATTTCTAACTATCTCGTTATTTTATAACGAACAAAACCCAATTGGATGGAAAAAGAGAGAATCCGTTGATTAATCATCTCCAAGGTATCTATTTTTTTTTTACTATATGCCCGGATACCTTGTTTTGGCTGTATCGTACTATGTTTCGTATCATTTGATGGCCCAAGAAATCCCCATCTTTGGTTCAAATCTAATTTTAAATGGAGGAATTACAAGGATATTTAAAGATAGATAGATCTCGAGAACGAGACTTCCTATATCCACTTCTCTTTCAGGAATACATTTATGCACTTGCTCATGATCATGGGTTAAATAAATCGATTCCTTATGAGCCTATGGAAAATTTAGGTTATGCCAATAAATATAGTTTACTAATTGTTAAACGTTTAATTACTCAAATGTATCAACAGAAGCATTTGATTTTTTTGGCTAATGATTCGAATCAAAATCAATTAGTTGGGTATAATAAAATTTTTGATTCTCAAATGATATCAGAGGGGTTTGCAGTCATTGTGGAAATTCCATTCTCACTGCGATTAGTATCTTCCCTAGAAGGTAAAAAAGAAATAGTCAAATCTATTAATTTACGATCAATTCATTCCATATTTCCTTTTTTAGAGGATAAATTATCACATTTAAATCATGTATTAGATATCCTAATACCCCATCCTATCCATCTGGAACTATTGGTTCAAATCCTTCGTTGTTGGATACAAGATGTCCCCTTTTTGCACTTATTGAGACTCTTTCTCTACGAGTATCATCATTGGAATATTCTTATTACTCAAAAAAATCAAATGAATTTCTTTTTTTCAAAAGAGAATCAAAGATTTTTTCTGTTCCTATATAATTTTCATGTATATGAGTCGGAATCCATATTCGTTTTTCTGCGTAAACAATCTTCTCATTTACGATCAACATCCTCTAGAACTTTTCTTGATCGAACACATTTTTTTGGAAAAATAGAACATTTTTTAGTGGTTTTTCGTAATGATTTTCATACCATCCTTTGGTTGTTCAAGGATATTTTCATCCATTATTTCAGATATCAAGGAAAATCAATTCTGTCTTCAAAAGGAACTCCTCTTCTGATGAAGAAATGGAAATATTACCTTGTAAATTTATGGGAATGTCATTTTTTTTTTTGGTCTCAACCGAATAGGA